GACCCGTATCAATAATTATGATCTTACATATGGACAATTCCTCAATATCTTGTCCATTCGCAACAAAATCTTTTCTTTGTGCGTCGGTAAAAAAGAATATCTTTTTTTGGAGAGAGAGACTCTTTCACCAATCGAGTCACAGGTATCTGACATCTTCATACCTAACGATTTCCCACAAAGTGGTGATGAAACGTATAACTTGTACAAATTGTACAAATCTTTCCATTTTCCAATTCGATCCGATCCATTCGTTCGTGGAGCTATTTACTCGATCGCAGACATTTCTGCAACACCTCTAACAGAGGAACAAATAGTCAATTTGGAAAAAATTTATTGTCAGCCTCTTTCAGATATGAATCTATCTGATTCAGAAGGGAATAACTTGCATCAGTATCTCAGTTTCAATTCAAACATGGGTTTGATTCACACTCCATGTTCTGAGAAGTATTTACCATCCGTAAAGAGGAAAAAACGGAGTCTTTGTCTAAATAAATGCGTTGAGAAAGGGCAGATGTATAGAACCTTTCAACGAGATAGTGCTTTTTCAAATCTCTCAAAATGGAATCTGTTCCAAACATATATGCCATGGTTCCTTACTTCGACAGGGTGCAAATATCTCAATTTCACCCTTTTAGATACTCTTTCAGACCCATTGCCGATACTGAGTAGTAGTCAAAAATTTGTATCCATTTTTCATGATATGATGCATGGATCAGATATATCACGGACAATTCCTCAGAAGATTCTTCCACAATGGACTCCGAGAAGTGAGATTTCGAGTCAATGTTTACAGAATCTTCTTCTGTCCGAAGAAATGATTCATCGAAATAATGAGTCACCCGTTCCATTGATATGGGCACATCTGAGATCAACAAATGCTCGGGAGTTACTCTATTCCATTTTTTTCCTTCTTCTTGTTGCTGGATATCTCGTTCGTATACATCTTCTCTTTGTTTCCCGAGCCTCTAGTGAGTTACAGATAGAGTTAGAAAAGATCAAATCTTTGATGATTCCATCATACATGATGGAATTTAGAAAACTTCTGGATAGGTATCCTACATCTGAACTGAATCCTTTCTGGTTAAAGAATCTCTTTCTAGTTGTTCTGGAACAATTAGGAGATTTTCTGGAAGAAATACGGGGTTCTGCTTCTGGTGGCAACATGCTATTGGGCGGTGGTCCCGCTTATGGGATCAAATCAATACGTTCTAAGAATAAATATTGGAAGATCAATCTCATCGATCTTGTAAGTATCATACCAAATCCCATCAATCCAATCATTTTTTCGAGAAATACGAGACATCTAAGTCGTAAAAGTAAAGAGATCTATTCATTGATAAGAAAAAGAAAAAACGTGAACGGTGATTGGATTGATGAGAAAATAGAATTCTGGGTCGCGAACAGTGATTCGATTGATGATGAAGAAAGAGAATTCTTGGTTCAGTTCTCCGCCTTAACGACAGAAAAAAGGATTGATCAAATTCTATTGAGTTTGACTCATAGTGATCATTTATCAAAGAATGACTCTGGTTATCAAATGATTGAACAACCGGGATCAATTTCCTTACGATACTTAGTTGACATTCATCAAAAGGATCTAATGAATTATGAGTTCAATAGATCCTGTTTAGCAGAAAGACGGATATTCCTTGCTCATTATCAGACAATCACTTATTCACAAACCTCGTGTGGGGCTAATAGTTTTCATTCCCCATCTCCTCATGGAAAACCCTTTTCGCTCCGCTTAGCCCTATACCCTTCTAGAGGTATTTTAGTGATAGGTTCTATAGGAACTGGACGATCCTGTTTGGTCAAATACCTAGCGACAAACTCCTATGTTCCTTTCATTACGGTATTTCCGAACAAGTTCCTGGATGACAAGCCTAAAGGTTATCTTATTGATGATATCGATATTGATGAGAGTGACGACGATATTGATGAGAGTGATGAGAGTGATGAGAGTGATGATGATGACCTTGATATTGATACGGAGCTGCTAACTATGACGAATGCGCTAACTATGTATATGACGCCGAAAATAGACCGATTTGATATCACCCTTCAATTCGAATTAGCAAAAGCAATGTATCCTTGCATAATATGGATTCCAAACATTCATGATCTGCATGTGAATGAGTCGAATTACTTATCCCTCGGTCTATTAGAGAACTATCTCTCCAGGGATTGTGAAAGATGTTCCACTGGAAATATTCTTGTTATTGCTTCGACTCATATTCCCCAAAAAGTGGATCCCGCTCTAATAGCTCCGAATAAATTCAATACATGCATTAAGATACGAAGGCTTCTTCTTTCACAACAACGAAAGCACTTTTTCATTCTTTCATCTACTAGGGGATTTCACTTGGAAAAGAAGATGTTCCATACTAACGGATTCGGGTCCATAACCATGGGTTCCAATGCGCGAGATCTTGTAGCACTTATCAATGAGGCCTTATCAATTAGTATTACACAGAAGAAATCCATTATAGAAACTAATACA